ACTCAACAGAATTTCCCCTCCTCTTTTGTTTGTCCACCACTTTTTTATAGTATACGTAATAATTAGAATATAAGGATAAATAAAATACGTAATAACTCTAAAAAACGGTCTGATACGTCTGTAAAAAATAGAAACTAACACTAGGAATGTTTGACGAACAGTATCAAGAATCATTATTATTTCGACACAAGAAAAGGATTTTTCACACCTTTTTCTTGTGTCGAAGATTCGGAAAACGAATAACCCCTCCCAGAAATATTTGTTCCCTTCATTTATCCGTTCTATTTCGCGTTTACTTTTGTATATATAGAATCTAGCCGAAGTCTATTGTATTAGACTCAAATGCATTTTATGACATTTTAATCTGCCAATAGCAACATAATAACGTCACCCCAATTTTTATAAAAAAACAAAAACAAAGAAAGAAGGGGTCAAGCCAAATAGTCTTATTCACAATCTACATACTGTGGCTAGGAATGTGGTACAAGGAATTCCCGGCATCTCGTAGAAAAAGAGTATAAAAAACAAAAGGCTTTTTAGAATTTCATTTTTTATCATAGATAATCATAATTACTAAAAAGAATTTGGTTCTTTTTACAAACTTGAGGTCGATAAATCCGCAAGTCTAGAAATTCATTTCGGACAATTGAACCTTCTCGAACTGTTTCTTTTTAAGAACCAAAAATATTTGTGCCAAAATAACAGATGCTAAGAAGAACAAAAGGCCCTGTACACGTAATGGATCTTGAAGTACTATTTCTGCATCTCCCTGACCAAATCCGCCCACATTAGGATTACTTGTCAACGGTTGATCTAATTTGATAGATTCGCCTTCTGAAACAAGAAGTTCCGGCCCCGGAGGGATAATATCAACCACTTGACGTCCATCTGATGCATCCGCTATGGTTATTTCGTATCCCCCCTTTTCTTTTCGTAGGATTTTGCTTACTATACCGGATGCTGTAGCATTATAAACTGTATTGTTACTCTTGCTCCCGTCAGGATAAATCTGGCCCCTTCCCCTGTTTCCGCCTACGTATATAGGATATTTTAAGAAGTAGGTGTCTTTCTTAGTAGCGGGATCCGGGGAAAGAATAGGAAACGTGATTTCGCTATATTTCTGGCCAGGAACAGGGCCTATGACAAGAATATTTTTTTGGTTGGGGCGATAGCTCTGAAAAGACAGATTGCCCATCTTTTCTTTTATCTCGGGGGAAATACGATCGGGAGGGGCTAATTCAAAACCCTCTGGTAAAATAAGAACAGCCCCGACATTTAAAGCCCCCTTTTTACCATTAGCAAGAACTTGTTTCAGTTGCATATCATAAGGAATTCGAACAACTGCTTCAAATACAGTATCGGGAAGTACCGTTTGCGGAACCTCAATATCCACTGGTTTGTTAGCTAAATGGCAATTGGCGCATACAATACGTCCAGTCGCTTCTCGTGGATTTTCGTAGCCCTTCTGTGCAAAAATGGGATATGCATTTGAAATGGATGCATGAGTTATGATATATATCATGAGCGATACGGAAATAGATCGAGTAATCTGTTCCTTTATCCAAGAAAAAGTATTTCTAGTTTGCATGGTCCAACCATTGATCCCGAAAATTTCTACAATAAATTGGGGTAGGTCACTAATGGAGTTTCCTATCCACGATTCTGTTATTTACTGGAATAATTTGACTGGATTAATATATAGGATGAATCTCCGGAATGGGTAGAAAGATAAAGAGTAAGTACGATTTTCAATGCTTTGCTTATGTACAACTGCAAAGTAAGAAACATTCTAATTGGATTAGGTAGATAATTTTTCAGTCATTCATTGAATGATAAATCACTACAAGTGACGGAGATACACGATTTAAATAACGGAAAATCCAATATTTGAAAATTGTATCTAGAATGACTGGAAAAGTGGAAACAAGGCCAGATATAATTTGCTCATTATGAACAAATCCAAAATCCTTGTAGACAAAGCCAATCATCAGTTCCCAACCATGGGGCGAATGAAATCCGATAAATAAATCAGTTAATAAAAGAAGAGAAAAAGCTTTTATTGTGTCACTTAAGTTATATAGGAATTCCTGAGCCCAAGAGTTAAGAATAACAAGTTCTTTATTACCCAAAAGAGAATAACCACTTAGAATAATGAAACATATTATATTTGTCGAGAAGTGCAAAATCGTATGAATACGACCCTCGTTGTGTATCTTGATTAATTGGATTGTTTCTTTGTGAATTCCTATACGAAGGTTTTGTAGATGTGTCTCCGAGTATTCCTTAATCATTTCCTCTAAGAAGAGGAGTTCCTCTAATTCTATGAATTTTTCTAGAATACTCTTTTCTTCAATATCATTCAAAAAAGGCTCGGATTGCCTAGTATTCCACCAATTAGTAACCCAGGATTCCGTACTTTTTTGAAATGAGAGAGAAATCCACCAGGGCAAAAATACTATAGATGCAAGATATAAAAGAGGAGTGAATGCTTTCTTTTTTTCCATTTTTTTCATCTCTGAATTGTTAATGAACCCATCTCATTCGTCGACTCTAGGTAATCTAATATTTCTCTCACGCATCAGTTCTATTACATACAAGTTATCGAACCTATGAATCTAGAAAAAAATACAGAAATAGACGAAATTTTGAACTTACTATGAGTAGTCAGAATAATTGAGGGAAATTTCTCAAGAATATTGTGAAAAATGAGTGGCAAAAAACGACAGAAATTGGCTAATTATCAGTATAAGAGATTCAATTTTTTGGTCATTAAGGAGCACAAAAAGTATAAAAGCTTCGAAAAAATTACAAGATATGATCTCTAATGGTTGATTATGAGATATTTCAATTTGTTTCTTATTTTTTTTATTGAATTGAGTTGTGTATATTTCGATACATATAAAAGACCCCCAAAAGAGTTTTTTTATACTTCTTCCATATATGTCTGCTTTGACTCGAATGTTCTGAAGAAACCTAAATTAAGTTATGGAAAAAGAGGATTCTTGCCTTTTTGCCCTCCTGCTGAGAAAGCATTCATTTCTCCGGCTCATTTCTTAAAATACTTCAATCGGTACCCGCAAGAAATAGGCCAATTCAGCAGCTTTTTGTTCCATTTCCCGTGGAGTAAAATTCTCATCAGTACGAGTCAATGGAATTGCTCCTTGGCCTCTGATATCCATATAAAGGACACGACGAGCATAAATACCTTCTTTAACTTCTATTCTGACGGACTGAATATCTTTTATAAGAAATCGGAGGAAGACCCTACGATTTTTTCCAGGAAATCCCCAACGAAAGATACACACTATTCCGTCTTTTCTATCAAACCGATCATAACCACTACCTACATTCCACGAAATTGTGCACCACAAATAGGAGCTAATAAAAAGACCCGCGATCCCATAGAAAGACATCACAATTCCTTGTGGAAAAAAAACTATTTCCTGAGATGGAAATAAAGATATCAAATTTCTACCAAGATAACTCGAGGTTCCAACCAACAAGAATCCTAATGAACCTAAAAAAAGGATAACAGCCCAGCAGAAATTACTTGTTTTTCGAGCCCCCGTTATAGGCTCTATCCATATATGTTCTGATCGACAACTCATACTTGATCCCGTTGATTTTTTTGGAATTGAGAGAATACCCCAAATGAATTTGACTTTAGTCCTTTTGTTTCCGAAGTAACTCGCATCAACTAGCACTAGTTTGATGTGACCCTTTAGGAGTAATTCATTAAATTCGTTAGATCTAAACTAATAACATACCCTTCGTATGATCTCACTAAAGATAGCCAAATAGATAGACCAACTTTACAGTTCAGCTATCCGCCGATTCGGGTCTATTTGAAAATAGCTAGAACCCATTGACCCCTATAGCATTTTCTGGAGACATAAGAGTTTTTCGGCGGAACCCGCTTATAGCATATTTTGCTAAATGGATATCTGTGTTATGATACAAGTGGCGGGAAAAAAAAATAGATGAGATTTTGTGCCATCGGCTCTAAACAATCTTGTTTTTTTGAACATGAAGAAATAAAGAAGCTATTGCGATTGCCGGAAATACTAGGCCTACTAAAGGCACTAAAACAGAGGGAAAGTTAAGATTTGTCATAGAATGGGTACCTCGATTTACTATTTGTACCTATTATATTTATATTTATAATATAAAGATATCTTATTATATATAAAGATATCTTATTATAATTTGATAATTCTAAATTGGAATTATTATTATTACTTTATATCTATTAAGTATAAATCTAAGTATCTATCTAAGTGAGTATATAATGTAGTTTTTCATCTCTCTACATGAAAGATTTGAAAGGATAAGGATATCGATGAGATATTATTTTATTCATTTTTTGCTCTTGTCTTCGAATTTCATTTACTAAAAAAAAAGTTTCTTAAAAATTAATTAGATTCTATTTATATTGAAGGGTTTGTTAGAATCCCACCCAGCAGGGATTCTTAGTCAAAATAGGATTATCATAAGATATAGAAAAATAAAAAATTCTATATTTTATAGATTTTCATTATATATGACGAGAAGACTAGATTTTTTTGATTTGCCTAATTTCAGGAAAAAAAGAATTGAATCTTTTATCTTGTTAATAGAGGCTTGTTGATCACTAATCAGGAATATAGAAAAAGGGGCATATTTTCTGTGACTTTTGATTCTTTATATAATTAGATCTTATGTCAACAAAGAAAACCCCATTCGTCTAATTTGGACTTGGATTCCGATAAACGAATTACTTTTTGCTCAAAATAATTCAACTTGATGTTCTAATTTTGATTCAAAGGAAAGAAAGTGTGGAGTTGAAATAACTCACTCAGAACGCTTTTTAAAGGATTACGTGGTACGATTAGATCGAATAAGCCCTTCTGGAATAAATACTCAGCCGCTTGTGAACCCTCGGGTACTATTTTATTCAATGTTTGTTCAATTACTCTTTTACCCGCAAAGGCAATGTAGGCGTTGGGTTCGGCAATAATGAT